AAAGGGGGTAGGAGTGGGGGGGTCAAACTAGGTGTATGTAATCTAATCGCTCTAAGACAACTCTTTGTGGATGTTTCAAAGAATGATTCTCTAATCCGATTGAATCTAAGACACAACTAATTGGTTTACGATATGGAAGAAAGACATGTATATGTTATATGTGATATTAGATATTAACTAGTTTTATATGAACTAAAGATATATCTAAATTTGCCCTGCTACTGTGAATGGTTCGGAAGTGTAAGGTAAGATAAGAACAAAAGTCATATGGATTCACAAGAACTACGTGGATAGAAACTAAAAAATAAATATCGAAGTAGTTTTGATAGTTCAATAAATATTATTATTTCAATTCGGAATTCTTAATAACTTCGACTGGATAAATCTTAGTGATGGAATAATTAAGTCATAATTTATTGGTTGATTGTATCATTAACTATTTCTTTTCTTTATTTTGGGTGCGAGGAACTTATCATGAATCCACTTATTTCTGCCGCTTCCGTTATTGCTGCTGGGTTGGCCGTCGGGCTTGCTTCTATTGGACCTGGGGTTGGTCAAGGTACTGCTGCAGGTCAAGCTGTAGAAGGAATCGCGAGACAACCCGAGGCAGAGGGAAAAATACGCGGTACTTTATTACTTAGTCTTGCTTTTATGGAAGCTTTAACAATTTATGGGTTGGTTGTAGCATTAGCGCTTTTATTTGCGAATCCTTTTGTTTAATCCTAAAGATACAAATACATATTTTTTTTTCCGTGGACTTGACTTGTTTTACTGCTCTTGCTTTTTCGAATTATATTAAGATTTGACTCCTACAATTATTTATTCGTTCGGACAAGAATCCATGGGAAGGACTGATTTGAGGGTGAGGAATTAGTCTACTGACTCGCCTTCTTCCTTCCCCTTTTTAGTCCAATGAACCCCCCCCCTTCTTTTCTTTTTATTTAGAAAGTTTTTAGAAAGTGTTGCAAAAAACTAGGTATTTTGAAATTGACATAAGACCTGGTACCTTAAGTATAAAATATATTGAAAAAAATAGATATATATAAAAGTATAAAAGAAAAAGAATATAAAAATAAAAAGATAGAAAGCTAATTAATCTTTCTATAACTATAAGAGGAGATGAGATCATATGAAAAATATAACCGATTCTTTCCTTTCCTTGGGTTACTGGTCATCCGCCGGGAGTTTCGGATTTAATACCGATATTTTAGCAACAAATCCAATAAATCTAAGTGTAGTGCTTGGTGTATTGATTTTTTTTGGAAAGGGAGTGTGTGCGAGTTGTTTATTTCAAGGATTAGTTGGATCCAACCAACTGCACTTTTTTTCGTTATAACTAGGAAAAGGTGCATGATCCCGCGAATTACTTCTGAATAAATTATGAATAAATTATGAAATCATATGTCATATTTAAGAACCATAGCATTTCGTGATTCATTGGTAAATCCACTTTGATTCTCTATCAACCAATAATCTGGGACCATTAACATGGTTAAAGCTAAGCAGTTTGAAGTCTAGACGCAGCGTAGTACTCTTTCTACTACTATGTGAATACAGAAACGGTTTCAAAAAAAAATAGTTGGAATTTTTTTTTCGATATAGAACACTCATGTCGATAAAATGATTTGAACACTTGATTTTCATTTTATGGTGAAAAATTGAAAAAAAAAAATGGGTATTTAAGTTCATCCCCCTCTTTTTTTTTATATATATATAATGCAGAATCGATGACCTATGATAAAGTGATAAGAATTCCTTGAAGAAAAAAAACAACTTTGCTGACAATTATTTGGTTGGTCAGAAGAGTCCTCCGAATATTCTGGTCTTGTACTTGTACTTGTATTAGTAATAAGTTTCGGTATTTTGTTTGAAATATGAATAGAGAAGAGAGGATAGGCTCATTACATTACATAAAAAAAAAGAAGATATGAGAATTCCCATAAGTAATTGAGCGTGAGAGCCAAATGAATCGAAAGATTCATGTTTGGTTCGGGAAGAGATCGTGGAAGTTTTGAAACGAATGGAAAGATAATCTACTTTCATTAAGTGATTTATTAGATAATCGAAAAGAGAGAATCTTGAGGACTATTCGAAATTCAGAAGAACTACGGGAAGGGGCCATTGAACAGCTGGAAAAAGCCCGGGTCCGCTTAAGGAAAGTAGAAATGGAAGCGGATCGGTTTCGAGTGAATGGATATTCTGAGATAGAACGAGAAAAATTCAATTTGATTAATTCAATTTATACCACTTTGGAACAATTAGAAAATTACAAAAATGAAACCATTCATTTTGAACAACAAAGGGCGATTAATGAAGTTCGACAGCGGGTTTTCCAACAAGCCTTACAGGGAGCTCTAGGAACTCTGAATAGTTGCTTGAACAACGAGTTACATTTACGTACCATCAGTGCTAATATTGGCATGTTTGGGACGATGAAAGAAATAAAATAACTGATTAGTCCTTCTACTTTCTACTGTAGGCATTATTTTTTTTTCTTCTA